ACTAATAATCATTGAGTCCTCCTCTTTCCGGACAACACATACAAAGAGACCTGCCAACAGTCAAGTTTTTAGTGAACCTCTGAGAGATAGATATTTATGATTAGTTCCCTTCTTTGCTACCTCTCATCTATCCATTTATAGTTATTCACTAGAGCAATTATGATATTGAAGTTGATTCGGGGCAAGTGTTCGGATCTATTATGACATAGCGATTGGGTGCTCAACGGACCTTTTTCACTTTTAACCACTTTCTCGGTCTGGTCTGACGAAAAAACGCCTTTTGCGAAATCTCGTGTATTCATATCTGAATGTGTAAGTGACATATGGATCTACTTGGATGGAACATAATAAATACCTTATTACATTACTCTAATTACAAATACTCTAATTACAAATCACAAGATAATTTCATTAGTAATCAATAAGATAAAGATCATTCCGATATCTTATTGATCTTTATCTATATTTAACCACTCAAAAGTATCTTTTTTTTTGGTTTTAGTAGCTATATTCTATACTGTATTTGTACCTTTTAATTTATCCTTACTTATGAGACACCATACAAAACAAAATAGAAGAATGATTTTAGAAAGGGATATAATGAAATTCCTTGATTGGATCTTCTCAGTGAAACGATCCATTTTTTTTTATTTAATTAATTGGATTTGATGGATCCAACTAACCCATTTTCATGAATTAAAATGGAGAATGGTCTTATTCGAACCGCCCCGTTATCTTCAACCAATTATGTGCTTCAATATAATTACCCGGAGTAAGCGCTATAGCTTGTTTCCAATACTCAGCAGCTTGATCGGACCAAGCCTCCGCAATTTCAGAATCACCCTGTTGAATGGCCTGTTCTCCCCGGTCGGAATAGGTAAGTCAATTCCTTTCCTTAGAACCGTACTTGAGAGTTTCCTACCTCATACGGCTCAGCAATCAGTTCTTTAGACGTCCCATGTTAATCTACCCTATCTAACTGAATTCCATTTCTGAGAAATTTATCCCATTTTATTGGGTTAACCAGAAGAAGTTAATTACATAAGTTTCAAACTCTAATTTTAATCAATAAATCAGTTTTATCTTTTCTCCCACCTTCAGAAGAATGAAACATAGGTATGGTATTTCCCCATATCGTTAGAATTTTCTGAAAGGTAACTATCTCGCTTTCATATATGAAATTCATATAGTATAGAATTTTTGAAAAAGACTTTCTTCTACTTCTATATAAGATAAGAAAAAAGACTTACTCTCTTTGGGATCTGATGCTACACCGCTGCTCAATACCTTAGTGGATCGACTCTATTACATAAGTTGATTCCTAATTTTTATCTTATATCATGAGATAAATAAGCAGTTCTTATTGTATTAACTGAGAACCTCGCTAATTGATCTTTACGGTGCTTCTTTTCTTCTATCAATTCGATCCTTTATCCATAGAAAAAGTATATAGGCCACACCCATTTCTTCATATTTGGTATTTTGTTCCCGTGAAATCTCTTTTTTTGCTACAGCTTATAAAAATCGTTGCTTTGGACGATGCATATGTAGAAAGCCTATTTTTTTTTTTTCTAGTATTTAATTTAATGATTTGATCCCTTTTTCCTTCTTTCTATAGTCTATAGTGAATTTGATACCCCTTTTTCCTTCTTTCTATAGTCTATAGTGAAGATAGTCGCACGTAATGACAGATCACGGCCATATTATTAAAAGCTTGTGGTAAGAATGGATTCCGTTCTAGTGCTCGAAAATAATATTCCAAAGCCTTCGTATATTCTCCATTACTTGTGTGTATAAGGCCTATGTTATAGAGTATATAACTTCGATCATAGGGATCAATTTCTGATCGCGTAGCTTCATAATAATTTTGTAAAGCTTCCGCGTAATTTCCTTCAGATTGAGCCGACATCCGTTACGGTCGTCATTCTATTCAAAGAATCCCCGTTTCAGAATCGTACGTGAGATTTTCTTTCATCTCATACGGCTCCTCCTTTCTGTGCATAGTATTAAAAAAATAAAGGAATAATTCGTGGGATCCAAAAAAAATATCCTTTTATGAACTGATAGGGGCTGGTATTTTTACAAGAAATCTCTAGCCATCCTTCCTGCAAGAGGTTTTTTTCTTAACACCAATCATATAAGTGTTAGATAGAAATGGTAACTCCAACAATTTCTTTGTCCCTAACGCCCCTATTTCCAGGAATTAGTCACTTCAACGATCTTCGATGGTTATACGGGTATCCAAAATACAAACGAGATGGATGTTTGTTGTCCCAACCATTCTTCTTAGTCCCGATACCAATAACTAAAAGGGGTAATTTATAACAAAGTTTTCGTCTTGTTGATTCCTAGGTGTAGTGCTTCTTCCCCTATGCCACCTATTAGTACTAGTAGAGTAGACTAGGATTGACCTGCAATTGCAATATAGAACCTATAGGTGTAACCTTTCGCTAAATACTAAAATCGATGATTGAAGCATCTAAGGCCGCATCAATCGAGGATACACGACAGAAGGCATTGTTCTATCTCCAAACTTCACCTTCACCAAGCGTAGGTTTATTTCCATATAATTTTTTTCTTTCTATCCTCAACCTGAAATATGTCGCTTTCTCGTAAGACTGATAGCTAAAAAAAAAAAAAGAAAAAAAAAAGAATCAAATCGCACCATCTCTGTAATAGGTAAATGCCTCTTTTTCTCCTGAAGTTGTCGGAATTATTCGTAATAAGATATTGGCTACAATTGAAGAGGTCTTATCAATAAAATTTCCATTTATCCGAGATCTAGGCATAATTAACAACCCATTCTTTAATTCTTCTCATTTCCCCTCGAGAAAATGATCTCACAAACAAAGGAATTGTACAGTACGAAATAACATAAAAAGAGACTAATTCTAAAAAAAAAATATAGACTTTCCACTCAAATTGTGCCCTTTTGACAGGGAGAGATAGGAAATATTTGAATATGATTGGATTTTATCCAAATTTTGTAGTATCCCAATGAACGGAACTATTACTAATTTCATTTAACTATGTTTAAGAATCAAGGACTTTATGTTCCTACACTACAGATTCTGAGAACTCGAGAAGTTTTGATTTGATCATGATTCAAAGAGGAAAAAAAAGAATAGAATAATTATTCTATAATAAAGTCACCATCATTTTTTATTTGTATAACGTGTATACACTATGCAATCAAAATAGAAAAACCTATGGAACAATTCATCCATTTGTAATAGATCCATGGGGTAGGTAATTCGAGGAGTTGCCATTGAGAAATCTGGGATTGGAAAAGTATTTTTTATTCCTATAGAACCATAGTCTAAATGTAACCATAGTATAAAATAGGGATCCTTCGGTTGATCTATTCTAAGTTAAGTCATTGGTCTTTTCCGGTATAATATAAATATAATCAAAATAAGAAAAGATCGTCGTCTTAACAAACATTAATGGCCCTTTTCTTTTCATTAACAAGAAAAAAAGTTTTTTATTCTTTTACCTATACCTAGAATAGAAGTAAAAGAAATATTGAATATTTGGATTTGAAGATTTTAGAAAAAGTTTTGCATTTCTATTAGAATTAGAATAGATTGGTTGTACCTGTATTGCAATAATATGAATTACTCGCTATTCACTCGGTTTATGATCAATAATAAGATTATGTTATGTAGGAGAGATGGCCGAGTGGTTCAAGGCGTAGCATTGGAACTGCTATGTAGGCTTTTTTGTTTACCGAGGGTTCGAATCCCTCTCTTTCCGTTTCTGCACCTTCGCCTAATTCACCAAGGTTACTTAACAGAATGTATCAAATAACAATTTATACCATTATTTCTATTCTATAAGACCCTTATTTGATAGAGATTTTCTATTCCTAATTACTGTGGTATGTAAAAAAAAAAATACCGAAAAGCATGAAAAAGGAATGAGAATTTTACTGCCAATTGTTGTGATACATAAATTGAAAAAATCTGGATAAAAAAGCCCCCTTAGCTTAAACTTAGATTTCTATTAGATATATTTATATCATATCGGCGAAAAGCGGGCAAAATTGTCCCAACCTTTCCCTGTTATTTTTGTTAGGTCAAGTCTGACGAGAATAATATTCTACGACTAAGAGCTCATTTATTTTCAAACCGATCCATTTACTATCTATTATTTGATTTACTAATCCTTTATTATGGAATGAGTCAATAGTCAAATGTTTTGGCACCTCCTCATGGAAGGATGAAGCAATATTATTTTGAATCAGAGCTTTCGATCTTTGCTTATCCTTTGTAGCAATAATATCTCGGGGTTTGCAACGATAACTTGGTATATCTACTATATGATCATTAACTAAAATATGTCTATGGTTAACTAATTGCCTGGCTCCCGGAATGGTCGAAGCCATGCCCAATCGAAAAAGGATGTTATCCAAACGCATCTCAAGTAGTTGTAGTAAAACCTGACCTGTTGATCCTTTGGCTTTTCCAGCGATATGCACATATCTAAGTAATTGTCGCTCTGTCAGACCATAATGAAAGCGCAATTTCTGTTTTTCTTCTAGACGAATACGATATTGTGATCTTTTACCAGAGCGCAGTTGGGTTTTAAGATCACTTCCGGATCTAGGTCTTTTACTAGTTAGTCCTGGTAAAGCCCCCAGACGGCGTATTTTTTTGAAACGAGGTCCTCGGTAACGAGACATAAAAACTCCTTTAATTATTGAAATTGACAGAAAAATCTAAATTAAATTAAGACTGAACTAAAGCATAAACAAAGTACAGAAAAATCTACGAAAGTACTACAAACAAGAATGAAATGGATTGTATCAATATACAGTTTTTATTGTATATGCTTTATTTTATATATGTAATTATATTATTATATATATAATTTTATTTATTTTTATATTTATTTTAATATTCAAATTTAATATTAAAATAAATATAATATTTTTATAAAATTAATTATTAATTTAATTTAAAAAAAATGACGAGGTTAAGGCTACCTTTTATGTTTGTTCTGTAGAGGTCTAATTACTCTAATCTTTTATTCAGGGAAAAAGTCAGGTAAAAAAAAATGACGAGGTTAAGGCTACCTTTTATGTTTGTTCTGTAGAGGTCTAATTACTCTAATCTTTTATTCAGGGAAAAAGCCAGCTATCGGAGTCGAACCGATGACCATCGCATTACAAATGCGATGCTCTAACCTCTGAGCTAAGCGGGCTCATATAACAGAAAACCAAAAAATGCATAGGAATTCAGGAAATCGCGAGGATCCTCACTATTAGCAATTCATTTTTTTCTTCTTTCTTATCTCAATCTCATACGTATTGTATAGTATATCGTATTGTATAGTATATATAATATATATATTCTTTGTTTGTTATATATATATATTATTTACTATCTATATTATAATATAAGCCATAACATCATATGTTCTACAAAAATAATTTTGAATTTATATTTAAATTTTAAATTTTAAATTTATTAAAAATATAAATATTATTATTATAGATAAAATATTATATAATTTTATTTATTTTGATAATTAATATATATTTTTTTATATTAATATCTTATTTTTATATTTATTTTAATATTCAAATTTAATATTAAAATAAATATAATATTTTTATAAAATTAATTATTAATTTAATTTAAAAAAAATGACGAGGTTAAGGCTACCTTTTATGTTTGTTCTGTAGATTGAAATTAATCATTAATGTTAATTAACATTATTAATTAACATTAAATTAATTAATATTGTATTAAAATATTAATAATTAATTAATAATTCTAAATTGAATGTAATATGAATTTATGAATTGACTAATAAAGTTTTGATTTGATTAGAATTAGAAAAATACAAAAAAATCCAGTTATACCGTATTCTATTAATTAGATTATTATTATTATATTAGCGCTATAACAATTAATTAGATTATTATTATTATATTAGCGCTATAACGGATCAGATCGGTTCTAAGAAAAAAAGATAAGGATGCAATCAAGATCATAATGAGAGATTCCTCAGGTTTCATTCGGAAACCAAGGAAATAGCACGAAAAAAGAGAAGAATGAATATCGACCGTTCCAGTATTCCAAATCCCACTGGAAAAATGAAGTAGAGAGAGACATAGATATATGGGATATATCTTATCCATATTGAATTGCAGATACATCAATGATAGAATCCATTTTGATTGGATAGATATGGGTCATCTGATAAAGATTAAAATGAGGGAGAATAGGTAAAAAAAAAAATAGCAGTAAAGACTTTTTCGCTATAGAAATCCCTATCTAATTAATTCGACGTTTCTAAAAAAAAAATAAATAAAATAATAAATAAAAGAAGTGTAGGGAATCACAATAGAATTTCGGTCTCAACTCAAAAAAAAGGGGATATGGCGAAATTGGTAGACGCTACGGACTTGATTGCATTGAGCCTTGGTATGGAAACCTACTAAGTGGTAACTTCCAAACTCAGAGAAACCCTGGAATAAAAAATGGGCAATCCTGAGCCAAATCCTTGTTTTGAGAAAAAGGATAGGTGCAGAGACTCAATGGAAGCTGTTCTAACAAATGGAGTTGATTGCATTGCGTTGGTAGCTGGAATTTTGCTTTCTATCTAATTTACAGAAAATCTAATTTACAGAAAGGATAATCCTATATGTATATACCTAATATACTCAGACATATCAAACGATTAATCACGACCCGAATCCATAATATTTATTTATCTAATATAAATAAATAGTTTTATGAAAAATTTAAGAGTTATTGTGAATCCATTCCAAATTGAAGTAAGAGTTGAATATTCAGTGATCAAATCATTCACTCCAGAGTCTGATTGATCTTTTGAAAAAAAAAATGAGAAATCGGACGAGAATAAAGAGAGAGTCCCATTCTACATGTCAATATCGACAACAATGAAATTTATAGTAAGAGGAAAATCCGTCGACTTTAGAAATCGTGAGGGTTCAAGTCCCTCTATCCCCAATAAAAACCCATTTGACTTCCTAAGTATTTTTCCTCTTTTCCATTGGTGGCTCAAAATTCACTATGTTTTCCATTTACTCTATTCTTTCACAAAAAGATCCGAGCATTTTATGTTTAGCCCAAGTTTTTGGGCAATACACGTACAAATGAAGATAGATATATGTATGTACAAAGACTCTCAACTATTGAATTATTCACTATTCGCAATCTACATTGTTAAGTTATCCTTACACTTATAAATATCAAAAAGTCTTACTTTTTTTAAGACCCCAAAATTCCCAGGTAAGGTAAAACTTTTTTTGTCCTTTTTATGGACATAAACACAAGCCCTCTAATCTAATAAGATAAAGTGATGCATGGAAAACGGTCGGGATAGCTCAGTTGGTAGAGCAGAGGACTGAAAATCCTCGTGTCACCAGTTCAAATCTGGTTCCTGACATATGATTAATTATCGGAAAAATACTCATAGAAATTCATCGAGACAGGTCGGGATACATATTAATTACGTTAATAGTCT